TAGTTGAACCAATTCCGGGAATTCCGTATTCAAGTCAATGATGCATTACATTAATTATATTCATAAAATTTTTTATAAAATAATAAAAATCTCAAAATATTTAATTCTATTTTTTTCTTATTTCTTAATTTCTTATTAATTTAATAAAAAAATAAAGTAAAAGCGGGTAGCGGGAATCGAACCCGCATCGTTAGCTTGGAAGGCTAGGGGTTATAGTCGACGTTGATTCATCATTTTTAACGTCTCTAATTCAAAACTGAACGTGAAACTTTGGTTTCATTCGGCTCCTTTATGGAAGATGTATAAATTCCTATATTAAGACATGAACGAAAAAAAAAAATTCCACCCATAACATCTATGTCAGCTTTTCTGTCTGAATGTATTCAGAACAACCCGCTTTCTAGACGATCCCTATAGAAAAGAGGGGGATTATATTATAACAACCTTTCTAGTTACTTCGTTCTCTATTTCTATGTGAGAGAATCCTTAGGAAAAGCATTTTGTTTCTACCGAGCTAAAACAATTTGTCGATGTCTCTAGTAAACCAAAGTCATTGTTTAATAGCCATTTTGCTTCAATTTCCGTAATACAAATTCCAAATTAAAGATTTAGTTACGATTAGAAAGCCACTTTCTATCTTTATCCATGGATCCTTTACTCATACTTATTCAATTAGAAGTATTGATCTAATTAAAAAAAAAAATTATGTTTCGTAATCTCATAATCCAATTTTTCAATTTTTAATTGATTCTTGGATACAAATCACGAGAATGTATATTCTTCCTCGAATTTTTCATTGAGAGGTAAAGGATTAAATCCTTTTAAGAAATAAAGTTTTTGGTCGGAATGAAATATTAATCAAACCGAAAGACCCCTTAACTATATAAAGGGTTATAGAACGAATCACACTTTTACCACTAAACTATACCCGCTACAATCCGATTATTGTATATAAATGAACCTTTTGTCGAACAAGAAAATGGGTCGTAATAAAAAGTTAAAAGAGTAAAAAGAAAGGATAGGATCATAAAATAATCATGAAAATTAGAGCGTTTACGTGTTGTATCAGAGAACCCAATGAGATTCGGAAAAGAGAATTCATTAAATTTCAATAACTAAAACTAAATAACAAGTGTTTTTTTGCCGGAGGTTTTTGACCTAGACGTCTCGACAAAACTACTTAAGCCATAACATACATGAAAATGTATTGTGCAAGAATCCACAGCTCCCTTTTTGTTATTTATTTACTTTAACTAAAATAAAAGGAATAAAGAATAAATATAAAAAATTAAGATAAGAAACGACACTTTGATTCGATATCATTTGATTCTATATCATAGAAATAAAAAGAGTTTTTATTTTTCCAATCGTAATAACAAGCAAGTATTTTAGTTTTCAAATAAAAAAAAATTATTTATGATTCGTTGGAACAATAAATGGCGGGCCCGGCCTGGTCAGTACTTAGCCGGGCCGTGGAACTAAAAAGCACTCTCGGATGAAAAAAAATATTATATATTATGAAGGGCTCTTTCAATCCTTATTTTTTATAATGTAACATAGTATTATCCTTTTTCAATTGGGAGGAGAGATGGCTGAGTGGACTAAAGCGTCGGATTGCTAATCCGTTGTACGAGTTTTTCGTACCGAGGGTTCGAATCCCTCTCTTTCCGTTTTTGTTGATGACTTGGTATTTTCTTTCGAATTTTTCGCGAGCTCTTTTTTTTTATAGTTAAAAATGTGTAATAGATAAAATCCTACTAAGAACATTTAAAAATCAAGCAAGGAAAACAAAAACCTTATCTTTTATTCTTCACGTCCAGGATTACGTCCTGGATCATTAGACAGGAATCCGAAAATAAAGAGAGAAACAAAGAATATCACTACCGTGTAAACAAATAGTTTGAGAGTAAGCATTACATAATCTCCAAGATTTTTTTTAGTAAAAAAGAGAATAGATTCTCCGTTTTTATACCGCATACCCTACTATTTTGATTTTTTATTTTGACACCAAGAAATAAAGTGGGGTGATCCAGATTTTTCGCGGTTGTACAAGAATTTCAATATTTGAATTGAGGGTGTAAGACTTATCTGATCTTATCAATTCTTTTCTTTGAATTTTTTTTTTTCAATAAATCATGAATTTGTCTAGACATTATTAAATTAAAGATATCATCGAAAACTTACAGCAGCTTGCCAAACAAAGGCTAAGAGAAAAAAAAACAGGGGTATTACTGGCATAACATCTACGATTGGATTTAAAAAAGCGTAGGCCTCGGGCAATTTGGCGACGAAAAAACTACTTGAATAAAGAGCAGAATTAAGACAGATACAGATCAAACTAAATATATTAAGCATAACAAACATTTTGTTCTTGAGGATAATTGTATTTTATTTATTTTGATTGAGTTATTAATAAATTGAGTTTTTTTTTATTTTATTATTATAAATATGTTATTATTCATAGAAAAGAAAAATGAATAAAAAGAAAATAAGATAGACCAAAAAACTTTCTTTGATTTGAACTCACCCAATCAAAAATCCTTCAATTCTCAAATCAAAAGAGAATAGAATAAACCATACTTTCATACAATATCTTAATTGAATTATATGTAATGATCAATAAATTCCGTTTAATTCTACGTCTACATGTATAAAAATTCTAGTAATCTATTTTATAGATAATAGATATTTAGACTTGAGTTGACGAACAACCAGTACCAATATTAGTGTTTATTAGTGTCGACTAGAAATGGGGCGTGGCCAAGTGGTAAGGCAACGGGTTTTGGTCCCGCTATTCGGAGGTTCGAATCCTTCCGTCCCAGAACATACCTGACCCACGATCATTTTATTAATCTATAATTTTATTAATCTATAATAAAAAAGAAAATATATATCTATATCATAATCTATATCATAATAAAATATATCAAAATAAAGATTGTCTTTTCGACCAGTCTTCCGTTTAAGAGTATAATATTGTTATAGAATGTGATTCTTATTTCTTTTTTTTTTTTTTTATTATTAATCATATCTTTTTCACAAATTTAATCGAGTTCAAATAACACGCATATGAAACGAAATTTTGATTTGTTAAATATTACTGATTTTACAATATGAAATATGAAAAAATAACAACCTAAATCTTCAATCTTTCCTTACATCAGTCTTTTTTTTTTATTAATCATTGATGGTTTAATCCAATATGGATTTATCTTTCTCTTAATGATGATAAAAAGCGAATGGTACTTACTGTAAAACCTTATGCAAATAATGCTATAGGGTAGGAAACTATTCAATCAATTAAATCTTTTTAATGATTTCTTATGAGTTCTTGGTACTCTAAGAAGTGTGAAATTGTTGAATTTATCCTATCACGTTACTTGAAGATAGATATTCAAAATAACTTGTTTATTCGTGTTTATTTATTCATGTTATGTTAGTTATAATAAAAAAAAAAATTATAAACAATGGGGTTAAATTGATTGAATTCTTGTTGAGACTTCGTCATACATTATCCATTCTTCATATAGAAGAAAAAAGTATAGATTATTTAGAAGAAAAAAGTATAGATTATTTAGAAGAAAAAAGTATAGATTATTATGTACCGACCGAACCGATGATTATTCACGATTCCATAATTGAATCAATTACATACTGGTTCCAAACTGAAGGAATGTTATGGTAAAACTTCGTTTAAAACGATGTGGCAGAAAGCAACGTGCGACTTGAAGGACATGATCAGCTGTGGATTCTTACATCCACCACTTTTTTATATTATATAGGAACGAAAGTGCTCTTGGCTCGACATCATTTGTTCTGTTCCACTGGAACCCTCATTTTTGAGAGTGTTGCCATGTAAATAGTACACGATGGAGCTCGAGTAGAACGTATTGATTAATTTCTCAAGGGCAAGAATCTAAGGTTAGTATCGATCAATAAATTGGAACAACTTCGTAAGTATATTTTAGATATATAAATCTAAAGGATCCAATTCGATAAAATTTAAAAGTTAATTTTGTTGGAATTGGTAAAACTCTTTTGATCAAATCAAAAGTAAAGTGTATTACGTAGGAATCAACCATTCATACGATTCTTTGATAGAAAGAAATCACAAAAAATGGTATGTTGCTGCCGTTTTGAAACGATTTAAAGATCACCGAAGTAATGTCTAAACCCAATGATTCAAGGCAAAGATAAAGATCCTGGAACAAGGAAATACCGTTTTCAATTGTCTCAACAACCAGATCATATTTAAGAATCAAAATAGATTCTAAAGGAGACAGACAAAAAGGGTTAGAGACCACTCAATAAATTTAATACCTAAAAGGTTTCTTTTGAGTTATTTGAGAGTTATTCAACTTGAGTTATGAGGATACAAATAATTTTTTTTTTGGGGGGGGGGAAGACTAAGAAAAAGTATTTAAACTAAAATCAATAATATAATGAATTTGATGATTTTATGGATCTATTTGATATTATGATTCTATACATAGACATAATTTAGAATTTTCTCGAGCCGTACGAGGATAAAACTTCTTATACGTTTCTAGGGGGGGGGGAGTATTGTTCATCTATCCCAATGAGCCATTTATCGAATCGTTGCAATTGATGTTCGATCCCGACGAGAGGGAAGAGATCTTCGTAAAGTGGGTTTTTATGACCCGATAAAGAATCAAATCTATTTAAATGTTCCTGCTATTCTATATTTCCTTGAAAAAGGTGCTCAACCTACAGGAACTGTTCATGATATTTCAAAAAGGGCGGGGGTTTTTACGGAACTTCGCCCTAATCAACAAATAAAATTCAATTAATGAAAATAAAAAAATGTGGATGATTTGTATATAGCCTTGTATAACCTTTTTGTTTCTTTGCTATTTCCTCTTTTGTTCTATTTATATCATACTAATTATATCATACTCAATTTATTATTGTTACTATAAAAGAGTGTCTTTTATAACGACAAAAATCGATTTATATTTTATTGATATAAATTTTATTGATATATATAAAATAGATAGAAAAAGATTAAGTGAATAAATAAATGAAGTAATCGGGTCTATAAATATAAAATTTTGAGATTACTGTCAATGAGTTAAGGAACAAATAAAAAAACACAAAGGATTTCACTTGCTTATTTTAGTGAATAAACCTCATTTTTTTACTTCATTTTTTTTTCCACCAATATTGTATCAATGTTGTGTTGTATAGAAATATTATATATAGTGCCAATCCAACACAAGTCCTTAGTTTTTTTTTTTCTTATTTTTTCTTAGAATTCTAATTGTCTAATTGATTGAAATTGGAATTGTTAGTTATATTTATAAATTGTTTTTTCTTTTGTATTCTTTTCTCAACATTCATATTGACAACAGTGTATCAAATAAATATAATCCGATCGTGGATAAAAGGATCCATTTATATCTCCGTCCCATAGCTTTTATTTCATTCAAATAATGGGTTCTTGTATTTTCTGTGATACAAGAAGTCTTTTTTTGATTAAGATTAAACTCAATAAAATCTATATATACTATAGAATTAATGGATGACATAAGAGACAAGGAACTATTTATAAAAATTTGACTTTATCCCTATTTTTATCTGAGAATTTTTTCATCGGATCTGTTCATTTTTATTATGTTCAGAATCTAATCAATTAGAATTTTAAAAATTTGTGCTATTTTAATGGTTTGATTGGTTTGGATTGCGTTGTGCAATTCAATCTTTTTTTTATTGAGATTCCGATTGTATCTACACATTCTAATTATTTTTTTGGGGTTGCTAACTCAACGGTAGAGTACTCGGCTTTTAAGTGCGGCTAGCATCTTTTACACATTTGTATGAAGCAAAAGATTCGTCCATACCATCGGTAGAGTTTGTAAGACCACGACTGATCCTGAAAGGAATGAATGGAAAAAGCAGCATGTCGTATCAATGGATAATTCTAAGAATATTTCATTCTTACCGAATAGGTCCAAAACCTTATTTTAATTGTTTGAATTCTTGTCGTGTAATAAAAAAATGAATTTGGTCGAGTGAATAAATGGGTAGAGCCCTACTACGGTTCCAATTATAGGGAAACAAAAAGTAATGAGCTTCTGTTCTTAATTTTTGAATGATTACCCGATCTAATTAGACGTTAAAAATATATTAGTGCTTAATACGGGAAAAACTTTTCCCATGAGTGGATTATTAATTTCTTATGAGTCCTAATTATTAGCTATTACCCATTATGGGGTAGAGATAAATGTGTAGAAGAAGGCAGTATATTGATAAAGATTTTTCAAAATCAAAAGAGCGATTGGATTGAAAAAATAAAGGACTTCTAACCATCTTGTTACCCTAGAATGAACATAAATCAATTAGATGGAAAAAGAGAGGCTAGAGAGTCTGTTGATGAGTCTTACTTGTTCCGAGGTATTTTCTTACTATAATACCTTGTTTTGACTGTATCGTACTATGTATCATTTGATAACCCAATAAATCACCTATTTCTTTTCTTGTTCACATTAAAAATGGAAGAATTTCAAGGATATTTAGAACTAGATAGATATCAGCAACATGACTTCCTATACCCACTTATCTTTCGGGAGTATATTTATGCACTTGCTCATGATCATGGTTTAAATAGATCGATTTTGTTGGATAATGTAGGTTATGAAACTAAATATAGTTTACTAATTATAAAACGTTTAATTAGTCGAATGTATCAACAGAATCATTTGATAATTTCCGCTAATGATTCTAACCAAAAAAAATTTTTGGGGTACAACAAAAATTTGTATTCTCAAATGATGTCGGAGGGATTTGCAGTCATTGTGGAAATTCCGTTTTCCCTACGATTAGTATCTTCCTTAGAGGCGACAGAAATCGTAAAATCTTATAATTTACGATCAATTCATTCAATATTTCCTTTTTTAGAGGACAAATTCCCACATTTAAATTATGTATCAGATGTACTAATACCCTACCCCATTCATCTGGAAATCTTGGTTCAAACCCTTCGCTATTGGGTGAAAGATCCCTCTTCTTTACATTTATTACGACTCTTTCTTCACGAGTATTATAATTGGAATAGTCTTATTACTCCAAAAAAAATTCTTTTTTCAAAAAGTAATCCACGATTATTCTTGCTCCTATATAATTCTCATGTATGTGAATACGAATCCATTTTACTTTTTCTTCGTAATCAATCTTCTCATTTACGATTAACCTCTTCTGGTATCTTTTTTGAGCGAATACATTTCTATGAAAAAAAAAAATATCCTGTAGAAGAAGTCTTCGTTAAGGATTTTCCGGCCGCCATCTTATGGTTCTTCAAGGATCCTTTTATGCATTATGTTAGATATCAAGGAAAATCTATTCTGTCTTCGAAGGATACCCCTCTTCTGATGAATAAGTGGAAATATTATCTTGTCAATTTATGGCAATGTCATTCTTATGTGTGGTCTCAACCAGGAAGGATTTATATAAACCAATTATCCAAGCATTCCCTTGATTTTT